CCTGGAGGTATAATATCGACCACTTGATGTCCATCCGATGCATCAGATATGGTTATTTCATACCCTCCTTTTTCTTTACGTACTATTCTGTTTACTATACCTGCTGCTGTAGAATTATAGACTGTATTGTTACTCTTGCTCCCGTCGGGATAAATCTGACCTCTTCCCCGATTCCCACCTACATATACGGGATACTTTAAGAAGTGAACGTCTTTCTTAGTAGCAGGGTCCGGGGAAAGAATGGGAAAGACGATTTCACTATATTTCTGACCGGGAACAGGACCTACCACAAGAATATTTCTTTTAGTGGGTCGATAAATCTGAAAAGAAAGATTGCCTATCTTTTCTTTCATCTCAGGAGAAATACGATCGGGAGGAGCTAATTCGAATCCCTCGGGTAAAATAAGAACAGCCCCTACATTCAAAGCCCCCTTTTTACCATTAGCAAGAACTTGTTTCAGTTGCACATCATAAGGAATTCTAACAACTGCTTCAAATACAGTATCAGGAAGCACAGCTTGTGGAACCTCAATATCCACGGGCTTATTAGCTAAATGGCAATTGGCGCATACAATACGCCCAGTCGCTTCTCGTGGATTTTCATAACCTTGCTGCGCAAAAATGGGATATGCATTTGAAATAGATGTCCGAGTTATTACATAGATCATTATCAATACGGAAATGAATCGAGTCATCTGTTCCTTTACCCAAGAAAAAGTATTTCTATTTTGCATGGTCCAATTATTTATCCCGGAAATTTCTACAATAAATTAGGTAGGTAGCTAGTATAGTTCCCTATCCACGATTCTGCCATTGTACTAGAATAGAATAATTCTACTGAAATAGAGGAGGAATCCTCTAGATGAGTAGAAGTATAAAGAGTGAGTATGTACGAAGTAACATTCGGATTTGATTGATATCGCCAGATCAGATCAAACGAGTCCTTCATTCATTCATTGAATGATAAACCACTACGAGTGAAGGAGATACACGATTTAAATAATGGAAGATCCAATATTTCAAGATTGTATCTAGAATGACTGGAAAGGTGGAAACAAGACCAGATATAATTTGATCGTTATGAGCAAATCCAAAATCTTTATATACCGAACCAATCATTAGTTCCCAACCATGGGGCGAGTGGAATCCAATACATAAATCAGTTAATAAAAGAATCGAAAAAGCTTTTATTGTGTCGCTTAAGTTATAGAGGAATTCCTGAACCCAAGAATTAAGAATGACAAGTTCTTCATTACCCAGAATAGAATAAACACTTAGAATAGCAAAACAGATTATATTTGTCGAGACATGCAAAAAAATATGGATATGATCTTCGTTGTGCATTTTGACCAATTGTATTGTTTCTTTGTGGATTCCTATACGAAGAAGCTTTTGTATCTGTGTTTCTGGGTACTCCTTTATCATTTCGTCCAACAGGAATAGTTGTTCTAATTCTATGAATCTTTCTAGAACGTTCTTTTCTTGAATATCATTCAAAAAAGTTTCGGATTGCCTGGTATTCCACCAATTAGTAACCCAAGGTTCCAGACTTTTATTAAATGAGAGAGAGATCCACCAGGGCAAAAAGACTATAGATGCAAGATATGGAAGGGGAGTCAATGCTTTCTTTTTTGTCACTTTGAATCCGTTCTGTGAATTGTTAATGAATCTATTTTACTTCATTCGCCGATTCTATCTGTATCTGATCCGATATTTCTATGAAGCATGAGTTCTATAACAAGGTATGGAACCTATGGATCTATTCCTTCTTTTTTTTGTATTGTATCTTTTCCCCCCACTACTCATATTTGCTTTTTGCTCGTTGCATCAGATTACAATTGATTGTATCCAATTGTATGACGAAATCCAAATATGGTATATAAACATAAACAGAACTTCTTTTGATTATTCTGATGCAACGACCGACTAGTACGAAATAACATTAAGAGCCTCTACTCGTGTCCTAGCTCGTCTGAGAGCTAGATTCGCCTCAATTGCCTGTCTCTTACCTTCAGCTCTACTCAAGTTAGCTTCAGCTATTTCAAGAGTTCGCTGAGCTTCTTCTGGATCAATGTCACTACCCCTCTCCGCATCATTTACTAAAATGGTGATCTCATTATTACCTATTCTAGCGAAACCGCCCATCAGAGCCATCGTTAACCATTGGTCATTGAGGCGTATTCTCAAAATACCTATATCTACGGCTGTGGCAATAGGGGCGTGGTTTGGTAATACGCCAATTTGGCCACTATTAGTCGATAAAATAATTTCTTTCACTTCTGAATCCCAAATAATTCGATTGGGAGTCAGTACACAAAGATTTAAAGTCATTTCTTCAATTTGCTCTCCACTTCTAAGTTCATAGCCTTCGCGGTAGCTTCATCGATGTTACCTACCAAATAAAAGGCCTGCTCGGGAAGACCATCTAATTCTCCGGAAAGGATCAGTTGAAACCCCCTAATGGTTTCTGCGAGACCAACATATTTTCCTGGAGAACCAG